GTGTATCTTAGAGGTATGTTAGCTATTAGTGTTGTTTAGGCTTGTTATGGTATGTGTAAACGAAAGCCACTTTAAAGAATCGAACTTTATAGTTATGGGAAATGAGCCCACACCGGAACCATCCAAGCGGCTATAAAATATTCTGTAAATTTACGGGACTTTCACCCTCTATGGTAAATTTTTCCAAATTTTTCAATTTTAATTTAAATAAAACTTATAGTATTTACTCACCGTTATACTATTCTCAATTGAGTTTATTAAATAATTACTATGATGTTTCACTTCATTATTTACCAACTTTATCTATTAATCTCCAATACATAAACGTATCAATATGTTATTTACTAAATAGATATCGTAAATTTGTTTACGAAGAAGTTTAAATTCTAGGCATCCATCTAGTGCGTATTAAAATCAACTACTAAATTAAATACTTATGACCGGGGTCGAACCGGCACTCCGTAGGAATGAGATTTTAAGTCCCACGCGTCTACCTATTCCGCCACATAAGTTATAAAAACTAAACTGTAGTGATTATTAAACATTTAGTATATTTATATTTATTAGTTATAATGACTCTTAATAAATATACTTAAATAATATAGTCTTTAAAAAGTTTATTAGAAAATAATATAAGTTAGATTCTTGCTTATATAGAATTCAGCAATTATCTTGTTTAATTTAGCTTAAAAACCGTACTTTTATTTATTAAAGTAATTTTCAAACCAGTGATTAAATTTTCCTAGTCCTCTCGTACTAAAGTTAATTCTTATTTATTTTCTTGTAATTACAACAGATAGGGACCAAACTGTCTCACGACGTTTTAAACCCAGCTCACGTACCACTTTAACCGGCGAACAGCCGGACCCTTGATAGATTGTCCACCATCAGGATGTGATGAGCCGACATCGAGGTGCCAAACGGGTTTATTAATAAGAACTCTCAAAACCCATAAGCCTGTTATCCCTAGCGTACCTTTTATTCGTTGATCGATATATTTTCTACTAAATTATATCGGGTCAATATGACAGACATATATCCTTAGAATACTTGTTTGTACTCTAATCAAATTTAGTATATTCATTCTAATATTGATCTCAATTAAAATAAGATACCCCAAATTATTATACTCCTCCGTTACTTTTTAGGAGGAGACCGCCCCAGTCAAACTGTCTTTCAATAACAAAAATAATTAAAATTTATTTTATTTATATGTAATTTTTTAATATATTCAAGTAGTTTTCCATTTTTAGTATAAACCTCCTACTTGTCTAGTTAAATATAAAAAAAAATTAATTACAGATAACAGTAAAGGTGCATAGGGTCTTCCCGTCTAGTTGTAATATTGCCGCATCTTCACGGAAAGTTCAATTTCGTAGAGCAAGTATTGGAGACAGCAGAGCAGTCGTTACACCATTCATGCAGGACGGAACTTACCCGCCAAGGAATTTTGCTACCTTAGGACCGTCAGGGTTACGGCCGCCGTTTACTGGGGTTTAATATTTCAGCGTTAACTAAAATAGATTCACCTTGCAGCACCGGGCAGGTGTCAGATTTTATACATCATATTTAAATTTTGCAAAATCTTATGTTTTTATTAAACAGTCGCTACTCTCTCTTTTCAGTTGCTTAAAAGCCCCCTTTCTCCCAAAGTTACAGGGTTATTTTGCCTAGTTCCTTCAATACTTTTTACTCCTTCGCCATTATATATTCTACTTAAACACTTGTGTTAGAGTTAGTACGATTTAATAAAATATAAACATTTCCAGTCACTAAACCACCTATTAAATATATTATAAAAAATTTTATATAATATAAAAAGTAGTTTATTAGATATTTTATATTTTATATTCATTGATAACAATATACTTTTATATCTTAGAAATCGACTTACACTAAATAAGATTATCAAATTTAGTAACCCTTGTATATCAGGCGATAATGATTCTCACATTATGTCTACTACTCATGCTAGCATTATCAATATTGATAAAATATAAAATTTCACAATTTTATTTTTTTATACAAAACGTTCCACTACCATCTTTCGATTTATCAATTCGGTAAATAAAAATTATTCTCTCTTCATCTATGATTATTTAAGTATCAATTAATTTTTAACATTAATTTATCTAATATTAAGCTTTTACGCTTTTTTAAAATGATGGCTGCTTCCAAGCCTACATCTTATTAGTATTAACAAAAATAATCTCCATAATTATTTATTTTTAAAGACCTTATTGTTTAATCTGAGCTGTTTCTCTCTTGACTATAAACCTTAGCGCTAATAGTCTGGTTATTATCTAATAATAACTAATTATTATATACTAATTTTATAATTAACAAATTAATTATAGATATAGTTATTTAAACCTAATTATTATAAAAAATAACACCCTACTTAAATAGGTTTCGTGGAAAACCAGCTATAACTAAGTTTGATAAGCCTTTCACCCCTAATTACAATTTATCCCAAAATTTTGCAACATTTAAGAGTTCGATCCTCAGGTATAAATACCCTTAATCTAATCATAATTAGATCACTTAGCTTCGGGTCTTATATAATTAACTATTTATTCTATCGATTCGTAATTTTATAAAATTTAAATTACTCGCTAATTATATAAACTCGCTAGCCCATTATGCAAAAGGTACGTTAAAACAATAAAGCTTTAACTGTATTTAGCACTAAATTTCAGGTTCTTTTAAGATATTATAAAATCTTTTCACCTTTCCCTCGCGGTACTGTTTTCTATTGAATTTAAACTTTACAAGTTTTAGAGGTAGATCTCTATTTTTCAATTTCAAAAACTTATTGAAATTTACTATAAAAAACTATATTAAATTTAATATTATTTATAATTTATATCAGATTATACATTATAAGGAGAAACATTTTGTAGGATAAATTTTTAACCCTTTTTCTTGAAAAATGATTATGATAACAATCAAATAAAATTTCTGGATATGTTTCATATTCAGATTTAAATTTTATAAACGTATCAGATGTATTTATAAAAATACGAGTATTAAAAAAAATAAATAATTTTAAAGTTAACATTAGTTCTATGTTTATAAATTTATATGTTAATAATTTTTTAAAAAAATTTGTTTTATAAACAACTGTTATAAAATTTTTGTTAAAAATAAAAATTGATTTATTTAATTTATTTAAGCAATTAATACATTTTAACAAAGATATTAAGGCTTTTATCTCTTTATAGTTAGTTAATTTAAAAAATTTTATTAAATTAAAATTTTTATTTAAATTATAAATTTCTGTATTTGTTTTTAATAATTTTTTATTTTCAATTAGAAATAAATTTAATTTTTTATTTATTATTAAAAATTAATTAAAAAAATATTGAAGAGAAATAAGAGAAAATAAATAAGAAAAAAAAACAGTATAATATTATATAAGATTCTTTAAAGGATAAATCCATAGGTAAATATTTTGTATTTTTTTTTGGCATACCGAAAGTAGCATTAAATCATGATTTACTAAAACCTATTAAACCTAAGACATTAGCAACAAGCATTAATATAAAGCAAATAAAAGGTGAAGCTTCTAATAAACCGCTAAAAATATAAAATTCACTAATAAATTTTATAGTACCTGGAATACCTGAGAAAAAAACTAGCATAAAAAGTATAGATAAACCTAAATTAGGAGTTATATGTAAAATTCCATTTACCTCTACTAAAGATCTAGTATGGTATCTTCTATAAATACAATCAACTAAAAAAAACATTAATGCAGATAAAAATGCATGAGTTGCACTAAATAAAATACCACCTAAAATAGCACATGAATCACCTCAACAAAAAGCTAGATAAATTATATTCATTTCTTGAATAGTACCATAGGCTACTAATTTTTTTAAATCAGTTTGACCCCACATTTTTAATGAAGAATCTACAACACCCATAATACAAATTGCAATAAATATAGATGAGTCAATATCTATAAAAATAGAAGTATTAAATTTATAGAAACCGTATAGAGCAGTTTTAACTAAAAAACCACTTAGATATATTGAAAAACCACTTGGTGCCTCTACGTGAGTTTTTGTTAATCAATAATGAAAAGGTCATATAGGAGCTTTAAAACCGAAACCTAAAAAAATTAAAAAAATAATTATAGTAGATTCGCTATTTGTAAAATTAAAATACTTTAAATCATTAAATTCATAGGTATTTGTTATAGAGATAATATAAGATATAGCAATTAAGACTAATAATGAACCTAATTGAGTTCATATTACGAAATATAAAGATGCTTGAATAGCTCTTCTACTTGGACTAACAAAATATACTATTAAAAAAGAAGGGATTAATAATAATTCATAACACATAAAAAATAATAATATGTTGGATACTGTTACATAAACATAAACAATTAATAAAAATATAGTAAAAGAAAATATATATTTTATATTTTTTCAATATAATCTAGTATCAAGTGCAAGTATAGATACAAAACCTACAATATAAGCTAATGTTAATAATATTAGACCAAAAAAATCTATAGTAATATTAGATTTAAAATAATTAGGTAATAAACTATTATTTAATAATTCTATAGAATTTGAATTATATAAATTTATATCAGAAAAAATATTAAGCGATAAATTGTAGGAATATATACAATAAAATCAAAAAGAAATGATATGTATAAAAAACGAAATAAGTATACCAAATATATTAGCTAATTTTAAAAAATTAAATACAGAATTTTGATTTAAATTTTGTATTGAAATAATTTTAGAAAAATAAAAAATAATAGAAGAAATTAAAAACAAAAAAAATAAAAAATAAAAATTAAATTCAATAAAAATTCTAGATAAATATATAGTGTTTAAATTAAACATACCTACCAGGTTATAGGAATAAATATAAGTTAGTAAAAAAAATAATTAAAAATAAACATGGAATTGATTTTAAATAAATATAATCAAAATATGTATTTTTATAAAAAATTTTTAATTTTTTTAATTCTAAATTGTTTAAACCTAAAATATAATAAGCTATAGAACTGCTTAGTCTAGCTTTAAAAAGTCTTAAATTAATATAAGATCATAAATTAACTTTAGCTATAGCTGATGGAGTATCAGTTGAGTTATATCAGTATAAAAATAATCATCTAAACATATGTGCTCTTATTGGGAATCGAACCCAAGTTTACGGGGTGAAAACCCGTTGTCCTAACCGCTAGACGATAAGAGCTTAAAAAATCAGTAATTGATAACAAAAAATTTTAAATAGATCCACAAAATGATGATAAGAATTTTTTTCTTTTTAAAGATACACTTACAGGACCCATTAAAATTTTACCTTTAGGTGTTAGTCTTTTTTTTAAAAGAACTGTATTTATTGATCTGAATTTTACGTAACTACCGTCAATTTTTTTTAATTCATTTTTTGCTGTAACTAATATAGCTTTTAATTTAGTTTTTTTTGGTACTCAATTATTAGGTCTTGTTTTTTTTACACTTATTTTAACAAAATTACTAATATATGAGTGTTTTCTAAATGAACCGCCATATAAATGAAAAACTCTTACGGATCAAACTCCGCATTTATCTATTGGTTTTAAATTAGTTTCTTTTTGGACCATTTAATTAATATTTTTTTTTTATTGATCTTAAACTAGGGTTAAAATTAGTTTGATTATTTAAATCTTGTTTTCTTATAAATGAGAAATTAATAAAGTCTTTAAAAAAATCAAACATTGTTAATAAATTAGATTGTTTAACTATAGTATAATTTTTATTTGATTTATATAAATTAACACAAGCAACGCTACCTAGAAGTAATAATAAACCAATTATAATAAATTCTGCACTATTTATTGAGTAATAACTTAAAGTTAGCGGTGTAAAATCATTCATGATAGAGTTATTAAAACCTTCATAATAGTCGTCATATATATCAATAAAAGATAGTTCCAAAGGTAAAAATAACTCTAATTCTGAAAAATAATCTATATTAAAAAAAATTAAAAATAAAACTAATGATGGTGTATAATATAAAACATTATTTATATTATGATTATATTTTAAATGTAAACCATCAATGTTCAAGTAAAATAATAAAACAACTGCAATAAAAACTATTGCAAATTCAGCAACTCATAAAAAACCAGTAAATAGTTCTAATTGATATAAACATAAAAATAAACCAAAAAAAACTATTTCTAAAAAAATATATAAAAGAATATAATATAAATTGTTATTAACTATTAGTAGGTAAAATAAATATAAAATAAAAAATTGAATAACAAAATTTTCTATAAAAAATAAAGGTGTTATAAAATCAATTAAATTTATAATATATGAATTAAATTCTATTATATTAGAAAAATACGATGTTATTGTTATTAAAAACATTTAAACTAAAGATATCTTTTAGTTTATTTAAAGTATATTAAAATCATTTAATAAAAATAAGTATAAAAAATTAGGTAATTCTCAACCACCAAATAACACTATACTTATTACCATAGAGAAAAAAAATAAATGAAAATATTCACCTAAATAATATAAAGCAAAATAAAAACCACCGTATTCTACACTATATCCGGTTACTAATTCAGATTCAGCTTCTGCTAAATCAAAAGGTGCTCTATTTGTTTCCAATAAAAATGTTATAAAAATTAAACCTGAGACACCAAAAAAAATAAATATCAGTCAAATTATTTCTTGGTATATAACAAATACTGAAAAACAAAAAGATTCACTTATAAAAATTAAATTTATAACTAATAAACCTAAAAAAATTTCTATATTTAGCATTAAAATAGCACATCTAATTGAAGCCATAAATGCATATTTACTTTTACTAAAATAACCTGTTAACATTATACAAAAACTAAATAAAATAGATAAGATTGTAGCATAAACTAAATTATATTCTAAATCAAAAATTGAGACACTAGGACCTCACATAGAATTAATTCAAAATGTATAACAAATAGCACCTGCAGCAGAAGGTATAGCAACAAATCAAAATTTATTAGAACCTTCAGGGACAACAATACCTTTAATAAATAGCTTTAAGGCATCAGCTATATATTGCAATCTACCTCTATAACCAACGTAATGAGGACCTACTCTTCTTTGCACTAAACTTAAAACTTTTCTTTCAATCAAAGTTATTGAAGCAATTACTAAAGTTATTAGTAACATACAAACAATGTTATAAACAAGCATTACTAGATATAATGGTAATGATAAAATATTTACGAATAAAGGAGCAATTCAAAAACCCATTTAATTAAATTTTATTTTTCATAAACTTCATATTCAACAAAATGTCTATTAATTAACATTAGTCTAACAGTAGATCCTGGTATTCCGTTCATTTTTGATTTTGTATGTTGTAAATATCTAATTTTAAAGATATAATAAGATATTCTTTTGTATCATCTAGGTAAACCTAAAGTTGTTGATGTTGAAGCTCTTCTTTCAATGTGAGAATCAAACATCATTAAAAAAAAGAAGATAATACCAACTAAAGTAATAAAGTGACCTGTTGTAGACATACTATGTCAACCCATAAATACTACAGGATAATCATGAATTCTTCTAGGCATTCCTGAAAAACCTAAATAAAATAATGGTACAAAAGCTACTCATTGACCTCCAGAATAATAAATTAAATGCATGTAACCAAACATTCTTGAGTATTTCACACCAAATAATGCATTAAAATAATAATATATACCTGAAAATATACCTGTCATAGCTGCACCAGAAAGCATAATATGAAAATGCGCTACAACATAAAAAGTATCATGCATAGATACATTTAGACTAACATGTGATAGTCACATACCAGTAAAACCAGCAACTAAAAATAATAATAAGAAAGACATAGAAAATAGAAAAGGTAAATCAATTTTTAAAGCACCGTTTACTAATGATAAAGTTCAATTAACAACTTTAATTGTTGCGGGCATAGAAATCATAATAGTAATAGTACTATACATAGTTCTACTTCTATGATCTAACCCAACTAAATACATATGGTGACCTCAAACTAAATAACCCATATAAGCCATAACATAAATAGCTCAAATCATATGGTGTTTAGAAGCAACTCTTCTAGTATTATTATGAGGTACAATCATGTTTATAAAACCGAAAGTAGGTATAATTAATACATAAACTTCTGGATGACCAAAAAATCAAAATAAATGTTGAGATAATATAGGATCACCACCATAAGCATATTCAAAAAATGTAGTTTGTCAATGTCTATCAAAAGCCATCATAATAACAGCTGCTCCTAAAACAGGGGTAATAGTAGCTAACATTCTTAGTGTTAAAAAGATAGAAATTGTTACAAAAGGCATTAAAACTCTTCTATGTCTTAAACCAGGCATAGCTAAAGTTCTTCTAGTAATTAGTAAATTAGTAAAAGAAATTGTAGTACTAATACCTGCAAAAACAACTGATAAAATTAAAATATCTTGAGAACCAACACCAGTGTATTTAATATTAGAACTGAATGGTGTAATAAAAGTTCAACCAGCAGTTGTTAAAGTTCTAGCAGAACATTTAGTTACAAACACTTTTTTTCTACGAGATTGAACAACTCGACTTGCAGCGTATCAAAAAGATTCTGGATAATTGATCATTGTTTTTCACATCATTAATTTTAATGGTACAAATGAAAAAACTGAATATTGAGGTAATTTAATAACTTTTCTAGCTTTTCAAAAGAAAGAATGATCGTCAGTTATTTCTTTTTTTAAAAAATCTAAATAAAATAAATAATCATTTTTATATTCTTTATATTGATTATATTTCATTTTTTCTAGAAAAGGGAATGAAAAAGAAGTTTTATCATAATATCTTCAAAATTGAGGTCTTAAAAAACCAATTTTAGCTAATAGTATGTAACCACAAGGTTGTATTCAAAAACCAATACTATTTAATCTTGGGTAAGCTACATCTTTAGAACCAACGTGATAAGGTATTAAAAAATTAGCAAAACCACCAAATAAAATAGGAACTACAACAAAAAAAACCATAATTAAACCGTGGGCTGTCACAACTTGTAAATATCTTAGAGAGTCTCCTTTAAAAAACGGACTACCTGGATGAGCTAACTCAAGTCTAATCATAGTAGCTAATGCAGCTCCTGATAAACCAGTTACCATACTAAAATATAAATAGTTGATAGCAATTCTTTTATGGTTAATTGTATATACGTATTTTTTTAAAATATGTTTACGTAAATCATTTAAATATGTAAATAACTTTTTGATTCTATCAAGATAGTAAAAATAATTATTTACTGAGACCTTTAAACTTTTGGTCTGATCTATAAAATCAACTCACATAATTTTAAATAGTTTAAATTCAAATATTTGTTAAAATAAAACTATTTATATAATCAATATAAATATATAAATTTAATAAGTTAAAGTTTATACTTCAAAAAAAAAAAATCAATAAAAATATAAATAAATATAATTTTATATTAATTTTTAATATTTTTAATTTGCTACTACTATAATAGTATCAAATAAAGAATAATAAGATATAAAAACAAATCAAATAATAAATAATTACATGGAATTTAATTATAATTTCAAATAAGAAATATAAAATTAAAAAAGTAAAAAACAATATAGTTAAAAAAAAATTTATTTTTAAAATTTAAATATTATATTATATAGTTATTTAAACTATAAATAATTGAATCTCTTATAACAAATTTTCTATATTGATTAAATTCTGTTAATTGTGATGAGTTAATTCAGTAATAGAAAGGATATTTTTCAAATTTTATACTTGAAGGATTAAAATCAAATAATCTATTAGTTATACCATAAAAAAATAATTTTAAATCAGTAAAAAATACTCTTATACCTAATTCTCTACCGTTAAGATAAAATCAATAATAAGGTACATCTAAATATTTTCTAAAAATAAATTTTAATCAAGGATACATATATGCTCAAGACATAATGTAGATAATAATAAAGTTTTGAACATTAGCAACTAATAAAGGATATCTAATTCTACCTAATTCGTTTATTCTTAAAACAAAAAAAACTCAAAATAAAAAAATAAAAACAAAATGTCAAAATTTTGCAAATAAACAAATTGCTATGTAATTATTTGCTAATCTTGTACGTCTTGTATCTAATTCTAAGGTTCAAATATATTCATCATAATCAAAAGCTCAATTAATATTACCGTAGAAACTTAAAATATGATAAAATTGATAAAATTCTAATCATAATATGTATAATAACAATAAAGTAATAAGTAATACTATTGTATTTTGTTTATTAAATAAGTTTCATTTTAAGGTTAATTGTAGATAGTAACCTAATAGGATAATACTTACTGAAGGTAATAATTTTATTAAAAATCATCTTCATGAAAATAAATGAGTTTTATAAATTTTTATTTGATCATACATATAAACAGGTTCAGATGAAGCATTTAAAGTTAAGTAGAAAAATACTGAAAATGTACCAGCTTCGATAACTCAAAAAATAATATAAGTTCTTTTTCAAAATCTTTGTATAGCTGCAGTAAATTTACTATATTGATATTTTTTTACAAAAAAAACAAACCCTGATAATAATCAATATAAAAACATAGCTACTAATATCCATGCAAAAATGATTTTGTTGAAAGGTAATAGTCTAACATACATTAAATAGTATATAGAAGATAAACCTAATAATAAACCAATTATTCAAAATCTTAAACCCCTTCAAATATATTTTAAACCTGAAAAAATATTTTGAATATAGTTTGAGTTATTATTTATATAAAAACCTCAATCAGTTTGTTTTAGTCTGTAATCAAATCTATTATAATTAGTTGATTTTAAATATAATAAATGTATAAATAGAATTAATTTTAAAAATACAAAATCAACTAAGCTGTTTAATTTTATATTGTATATATTAAAAGATCTGTATAAAAAAAATAATTTAGTGTTACTTAATTCGTTTAAATCATTAAAATAGTCATTAATAGTTGTGAATAGTTTAAAAGAATCATTATATGTTATATATAGTTTACCGTTAATAACATAATAGTGATTAGTATTTATTTTTGTTGATGAAAGTTTTAATTTAAATTCTAAAAAACTATAGATAGGAGCCATTAAAACTGTGTTTAATGATTCAAAAGTTTTATCAAAAATAGATGAAATAAAATTTTTACTATTAAAAGTTTCATATGAATTTAAATCTAGAACTAAATTATTAGTATTATAGTGTTTATCTTCAAATGATAGATTAAGTTTTATTGGGTTTTTTTGAGTACCTAAATTATTTTCATTTAGTTTCTCTAATTTATTTATTTCATTTCTACAAATTTTTAAAACATTATAGTTTAAAGGTAAATTTTCATTTACAGTACCATTGAAATCAAATCAATATATTCTAGAAAAATTACTATACATTAAAAAATTACAAATTAAAATACGAGAGAAGCAGGAATCGAACCCACGCTAACGATTTTGAAGACCGTTGTTCTACCATTAAACTATTCCCCCTATATATATATATTAGTATTAAAATAGTTTATTTAGAGAGATTATAATTATATTATTTAATTCTTTAATAAATTTAAATGATGATAATATGTAATTAAACTCTAATTTTTTTTTATTAATCAATGTATTACAAATAAAACTTTGGTAATATTTAATTACTAAGTGATTATATAAATTTATATAATTATTTTCTAATAATTTTAATAATGGTTTAAAAATATTAATTAAAATTATAATGAATCACATAAAACCGTTTTTAAATTCAGTCATTACATTTAATGGGTTATAAAATCTATGTTTTAATGCTCTTGAAAAAAAAAAACTTAAAATTAAAGAATATAATAATCATCATAAATAACCAAAATTCATTGTAAATTTATAAAATCAAAAATAAAATGCAACAACAGCTATAATATTAACATATAAACATCAATAAGCACCTGTTCTATAAGTTTGTCTATTTCTAGAATATCTACTTTTGTTAAATATTTTATTTTTTCTTAAATATAATATAACAGAATTGTTAACACTTTTATCTGATAAGTATTTTACGATATTAGAAGCTGAGAAAGAAATTTTATAGTTAGATTTTAAATATGTTAAAAATTCTGAATTAATAACTGTATTATAGTTATCATTTATTTTTTTTAAATAAAAAGTATTATTAGTAATGTTTACTAAATTTTTTAAATTTGAATAACTATTTAGTAATTTAGTATTTATGTTTTTTGTTATATTAGAATTTGTATTATTATTTAATCCTAGTATAATTTGATTTTCTAAATAAGTATCAATGCTATTAGTATTATTGATATATTTAATATAATCATTGAATTTTGATATATTAAATTTTGAGACAATAATATTGTCATTTAAAATAGAAAATTTATTAGCTAATAAGTATACAATTAAATCTGTATTTTTTATAGTTTTATAAAAGAAGCTATAATTTAGATTTACAATGTATAACAATGTTGAGAAAATTATTTTATCGTTACAATTTTTTATAATAGTCTGTAAATTAAAATTTGTAGAAATAAATTTATAAAATCTATATTTAGTTTTAAAATTTATAAATGAGTTTATAATTTTATTTCTTTTTTCTAGTTTATTTAAGTTTGAGTGTATTAATACTAATGTTGGGTAGTTTTTTAATCTTTCAAATTCTATTTTACTAATTTCATCTTCTGATAATAAATTTTTATAAAAAGATAAATTTTTATTATAAAATAAAACTAATAAAATTTTAATAAAATAGTTTGAATTATATTGTTTTATTTTTTCATTATTATTCGATAATAATAAAGATAAAAAAATGTATAAAATATTTATAATGATATATGATATAGATCATAATATATGTAAAAATAATGCTGTCATATATAAACTATAGATTACTTATAGTTTAATTAATTTTTTAAAATTAATTTTTGATTATAATAATAATTATTTAAAACATAAAAAAAATCATTATAAGCTGATATTTTTAATAATACTTCAGTATATGTTCTAAATCTTATAAATTCTTGAGAAGAAGAATGTCTTCTGTTAAAGAAATGAGTAGGTCAAATTAATTCAACTACTGTAGATCAAGCTAAAAAATTCATAGTACAATATATAAATATAAAAATTATTACTTGTTCAAAAACAGCTTTTCTAGTTAAATCATCATTTAGATCTAATAAAAATAAATAATCTAAGATCGTAATTATTTATATATGTATTTGGTTATTTTGATAAAATTAAAATAATTTAAATAAAATATATTCCACCAACAGGTTCCCCTACCAGTACCTTGTGTCAACTTCACTCAAATTACCAATACTAGATTGGATACTACTTTTCAACCATGCCATTAAAAAATAATATAATGCCAACTAATATAAAAATAATATTAGTTTTGCGCAGAGTTTTTCAAATCTTCCGCTATTATTGACTTTCCGAGCGTGATGGGCGGTGTGTGCAAAATTTGACTATTGTTTCACTGTAACATAATAATTTACAATTACTAACGATTTCATCTTCATGTTTTAGAATTTCATAAAACAATCTGAACTAAGGTAATTTTTAAAGGTTTGCTCAAAATTACTTTTTTGCGTCTTTTTGTATTTACCCTTGTAACACGTGTGTAGCCCAACGTATAAAGACCATAGGGACTTGACTTCAGCCTATAACCCCTATAAAAGAATATACAGAATAGATTCAATATATTCTAATTATAGATTAAATAAGTATATTTAAAAAATTAAGTTATTTTAAAATAAAAACTTACTTATAGGGTTGCATTCGTTAAAAAGAACTTAATCCTAAACTTCACAGCACGAACTGACGACAGCCATGCAATTCCGTACTAAATCATATAATTTTGATATTAATCATACTACTGATAAAGCCTGAAACGTTGGTAAGATTTTGCGTGGATTATCGCATTAAACCACATGTTCCACCGTTCGAACAAATTCCCGCCAATTCAGTTAAGTTTTAATCTTGCGATTATACTCCCCGAGTAGAATACTTTGCGTTAGCTATCCCTGAATATTTAATTCATGAAGTATTCATCTTTTACAGTACGGACTACTAGGGAAACTAATCCTTATCGATCCCCGTACTTTCATACATCAGCTATAATTAAATATAGGAAAGCACCTTAGTTTATGGCAAGCTCTATAGTGTAACTACATTTAATCGTTGTTCTATAAATCTCCTATCCTTATATTTAATTATCATTTACAAAAAAACTACTATATTAGGTTTTTAATTGACTTTTAAAGTAGTATTTGTAATCACCTATGTATTTAATACACCCAGTCAATGTGGGTAACGCTTGCTCCTCATGTATTACCGCGGCTGCTGGCACATGTATTAGCCAGAGCTTCTCCTAGAATTTACTCATTTGTTAATTCTCGCACTAAACTTTACAATATTGCTATCTTCTTCGTTTCCATTAGTTCGCTGGATCATGCTTTCGCATATTGTCCAAAATTCCTCACTGCTGTCAAAAAGATAGGGTAGTTTTCATACCCGTATGTGGTTGAACAATCTCTAAATTCAACTAAACATCTAGGCTTATTTTACTAAAAATAATATTATTAAACAGTTTTAGAAATAATTACCTAATATTGTACAAAATAATCTTTAAGCTGTAAACAAGATAAATTTTTTGGTTATAAATAAAATATAATAAATTAATTTTTAGATATATAGATATTATATATAGTACATTTGTTACTGTTTTAAAGTTACCGTCTATTTAAGTAGGCTTAAAGGCATATATTTGTATATTACTCACCTTGACGCTATATGTTTAAATAAAATTTTAATTTAACTCATATAAAACTCGCATGTGTTAGGCGTCTAATTAGCGTTAATCCCGAGCCATGATCACACTCAATAAATTTTAATGATTACAACCTATAATTTTTTAATTAATTATCATGAATATTTTCTTAATTCATAATGAGTTTCAAATCTTTTTCTTGAAACTGTATTTAACATTTTTGGTAAACCAAATGTATTTCATCATAATAAAAAATGTTCGAATGGTAAAGCACACACTCTTATTGGCATATGATGATGGTATCTTCCACAAATTTCTGCACATTGACCATAATAGAAACCAACATTATCAATAAAAAAAGTATGATGTGTTGATCTACCTGGGACACAATCTAATTTAATACCTAAACCTGGAATAAATCAAGAGTGTACAATATCGTAAGAGTTAGTAATTAATGTTATATTAACATGAGCTGGTAAAACTAATGTTTTTTTAGTTCTTAATATTCTTCTTGCTAATGTCACAGGAATTAATTCACCTCTTTTTTTATTTTTTTTTATTAGTTTGTATTGAGTTGTTTGGTCATAAATAGATTGTTTTAGTAATTTATCGTTTGATAAATATGGTTTACCAGTATATTTTACTAAATCAGTTTTATTACCATTGTCATCCTTATAGTATTTAATTTGAGGTGCTACAACTTTTTTTCTATTATATCTTTTTTGTTTTAAAGTTAAATAGATAGTATCCTGTACAAGTTTATGTTGCATTTTTGAAGAGTTAGAATTAAAACGAAGTCTAAATAATTCAACATTACCCTCGTTATTAGTATTTTCAAAAATATTATTATGTATAGTTTCTAAACCTAATGGGTATTTAATTATTCTTAAAGGTAATACTTCACCAGGGCTTCTTTTAATTCATCTTGAATACTCATCAAAATCTTCATGTTTAACTAATTTAGTATAATCTTGTATTATATTATTTTTAATACTTCTATAAATAATATGTTTAAATAGTTGTTTTGAATCACTAGATAATTGTTTTTTAGGGGAATTAAATATAGAGTCTTGAAAAAATGATTTATAATTATTAAATAAATCGTTGTTATCAAATAAAGTAGTAAATGGTAAATTATCAATTAAATCAAATTCGTTATTATTTCAAGAATTATTATTTAAATAAGAATAAGATGTTAAAAATGAATTTTTGTCATTAAATAAAGATTTTTTTGTAGTTATATCACCTAAATTATATGAAAATAAATCATCAAATACATATAAGTCTCTATTAATAAAAGGTGCATTATGTTTAATAGAACTTGAAAGATTTAAACTCTTATATTGATTTATTAAGCTTAGTCTTAATTGTTCTTGTGGTGAAATAACGTGTGCTTTATTAGTTTTACCTGTTTCTTGTAGTGAACGATTTCAGTAGTTTTTTACTCATTTATTTTGAGATCTTAATTGTAAAACATGTAAATAATCGTCAGCAGTTTGTAATTCACCAAAAGTATTAATTTGTCATCTATTATTACCTATATTTTTAGGGGTTGATAAAATATCAGTAAAATTTTTTAATTCAAATTTATAAATTCAATATCATTGTCTAGCTCTAACTCTAACAGTAAAAAGACTAGATTCGTTTTGTCACTCAATTAATCTTAAAATTAGATTAGAGTTAGTTAATATATTTATACATCAAATTAATGGTATTATACAAGCTAAAAAATCACCTCATTTACCATGTGGTCTATAACTAGTAGAAATTTTAGGTCGCATTTTTAAAACTCTAAAACGTGCAACTTTTAAAATTATAAAATAATAAAAAGATCAGATTAGAGCAAATCAAAATCATCATCAATATTGTCATTGTGCTAGATGAATTAACACATCAGAACGTAAAGATGAAAATCCAATATTAAAATTTAATTGATATGATGCTTCTGTTCATAGGTTTCCTCACATATAAATTAAAAATTTATAAAATATATTTTGAAAATATAAAAAAAAAGAAAGAAAATAAAATAAATTTTGATAATGAATCTATTGATTTAGTATAATAGTAAGATCATCTTCAATTAAGATAAATAACTGAGATTAATAATATTATAACAAATCAATTTAAAATACTAACTGCATTTAAAAAATTATAATCTGGTTTATAAAAATAACTATAAGCATTATTTATATATATTGATTTTAAGTCAGATAAGCTATAATAATTATTTAGAGTTGTACAATATAAATATAATATTACTGTATATGATATTAAAACTAAAAAAGTTATAGATAAGTTTGAAGCTAATGAAGTATTAGAATAAAATTTAGAATTTAATATAATTCTGCTTGCTTGTAAATAAATTGCTTTTTTTCCTTTTTTTGTATCAAAAAAAATACTATAAAATAGTCTATAAGAATAAAAAACACCAGCAATAGCACCTAAAATTAAACTGCTAAAAATTAATGGGTATAAAGTATAAGATTCAACTAAACCGATAAAAAGTAAGTGTTTAATATAAAAACCTAATGTTAGTGGTAAACCGCTTAAGTTTATCATACATACAAATGAAGCTAAACACTCAAAAGGTAGATATTTATAAAAACCACCCATACGTTTGAAATCTTGAATATTTCTATTGAATCTATTCACGTTACCTACACATAAAAAAGTTGCTGCTTTAAAAAATCCATGTACATATAAATATAAAATAACAAATTCTAATACACCAGTTGAATACGATACCATTAAGAAACCACAGTGACTAATTGTCGAATAAGCTAAAGTTTTTTTTGTATCAGATTGAAAAGCTGAGACTAGACCACCATAAAATGCTGTTACAGAACCAATTAGAGGTAAAATAAAATAAGCATATTTACTAAGTTCAAATAAAGGTGATAATCTTAAAAGTAAATATATACCCGCAGATACTAAAGTAGCAGAGTGGATTAAAGCAGACGCAGGGACAGGAGCCTCCATGGAATCTGGTAATCAAATATGTGCTCCAAATTGAGCTGATTTAATAAAAGCACAACTAATAAAAAAAAAACTAATAATTTCTATTAAATTTATAGATCAATAAAACATGTCTATGTTATAACTTTCATATAAATAAATTTGATTATTAAAAGATAATATGTCTAAATTATAAGTTGTACTAAAAATTATTAGGATTGCAAAAAATAAAAATAAATCACTAAGTTTATTAAATGAAAAAGCTTTAAAAGCCGCTTTTAAAGTACCAACTCTTGTTGATCAAAAATTAATAAGAAAAAAAGATGTTAAACCTATTAATTCTCAACCTAAAAATAATACAATAAAGTTTCCAGAAGATACTAATAAAATCATACTTATCATAAATGAATTTAAAAACAAAATAAGTCTTTCTACTAAAGGTTCATATCTAAAATAAGAAAAGGTATATATATATACGAAAACACCAATTGTTAAAGTTAAAAAAGAAAAACTTATTGAAGTTAAATCGATTAATAAATCAAAAGAAACTCTAAAACCATTTGATAAATACATTCATTTTCCTAAAGAAATATAGTAATAATAATTTTCAGAAACTATTAAATTAAAATAATATAGCATTGATAGTCAAAATAAAAGAATAGAAGCTAAATTTAAAATAAATACACCATATAATCCCAAATAACTTAAACAAATTAAACTAAATATAGTTGTAAATAAAAATAATAAACCAGTTAATAATATAATAGGGTATTCATTTAAAAAATCTAAATTTATTTGTCTTATATCAAAAGTTATTAAAAGTGTTTTTATATAAACAAATAAGTTAAAATCCTCAAATTTACTTAATAATAAAGTATTATAAGTTATATAATCTACAAAGTTAGTATTAGTATTTAAATTTTCAGAAAATAATAAAAAATTTAATATATAATTATAATATCAAGTAGATATTGAATGTATAAATGAAGATATATATAGAGGTAGTAAAAAAAAATATATTTTTAATTTATTTAAAATACTATCAGTTTGGAATATTAAAGTTCAAGCATCATGGTGTATTTTATATACTGAATTAAAAAAGATTAATCCTGAGTTAAATCAATATAAATTGACAATAAAGAAAAGAAGAAATAATATACTATTAAAATTTAAATGCTTAAATATATTTATTATGTTATAATAGTTATATTTATCAAAATTTAAATTTTGTTTTTTAAAGGAGAAGTCGAAATAATTTTTAATTAAATTTCTTATCAAATAAAAAATTACAATTTATTTTTTTAAAAATTTAGATTTAACAAAAGCATTGAATAAATATAATTCAGTTATTAAAGGTCTTCTTAAAAAAGAATTACCTAAATAAAAAAATATATACATAAATGATCATAAAGTACCATAATTACCATTAATTCTATTATAGAATCTACCATAAGGTAAATAAGAAGTAACATATAAAGCACTACATAAAAATAATCAAAAAGTTATTTGATGAAGTAGATTATCTTCTACTGAATGATATTTTGGAGTCATAATATCGCTTCTATTTATAAAGAAACTTACAAAAGCAACATTTCTTTTTGTATAGTTATTTTGTTCATTAGTTCCATGTATAACTGGTTGATAAAATAAAATAAAGAAATAATAAATTAAACCAAATAAACCAATTTTATGGAAAGGACAAACAGTTAATCAAGCCATGAAAGGTCTGAAATATCAATGAGGTGCTACAGATAAAAATCTAACATCATTGATAAAACCAATATCACCTCACATAAAAAATTCGTATGATAAAGCTTCTGGTTCTGGATACATAAAAAAACAAACAATCATAACGATTAGTATTATTTCTATCATAGCACCTAGTTCATTAGATAATGCTTCATCAAATCAGATCATTTCAGTTTCTAAACCATCCATAGATGATTCATTTTTTCAATCATAATGCATGTCAACACCATGAATTAAACCTAAATAAGCTAAAAAGAAAGCTAATACATAATGTAAATAAGCTAATCTAATTATTGTATCGGTATTTAATTCTTTTGAGGTAAAAATTCATCAATAAAATTTTCCCTTTCCAGCAAAAAAAGTATCATATAAGTTAGCAGCAATAGCTAAAGTAATATCACTTAGGTGTGTACAACATAAAACTAAACCTAAGAAAACTACTACTTGAAAAAGTAAAAAAGTAAATACACCACTTTTTCAAGCAGCTTCTTGTTCATATTCAAAATTATTTAAATAAATTTTTCTAAATAAATGAAAATATGAAAAAATAAATAACATATCAACACCTCTTTCATGTAATCAAAAAAAATCATCTGTATATAAATCTTCTACATCTTCTTCTTCTCTAACCATTGGGATTAACATAGGTTCTGGAACTAAACTGAACGCTAACATTGTACCACTTACTAATTGACTAGCGATAGTTAAAAATGTGAAGAAACCAAATAATGAATTAATATCATGAAAGCTTACTGTCATAACTGAAAAATACTGTACTATTTTTTTTATACTAGTAGACATATAAGTACCTTTATTTCATTCCATCAAATTAATGATTTATAATTTTATAAATTGTTGTTTATTATATATATAACGCTTTTCTATCTATTAGGATTTTACTGTTAATATTATTATTTAAAATAAATTTATTTTTTTTTAAAAGTTTAGATATTTTTTTAAAATTATTTGTGTTTTTAGATTTTTTTCTTTTAGGTGCGGCTATTATAAATTAAGTTTATATAAGTTTATTACTGTAATTATGGTTGCAGTAAAAATTTAAAATTTTTAAAAAATTTCTTTAGAAAATAAACTTAAAATTATCAAAAATAGGCTGGTATTTATTTTTTTATTGTAGATACGTTAAAAAAACATCAAAAAAAAAAAAAATTTTATAATTTTTAAAATTATTACTTTTTTTTCTAAAAATTTAGATACTTTAGTAACGAGTTTAATATTAAAGTAAAATTTTATGTCAATTATTGATAGACCATTAGTAGCTTTTGATAGGTTCTCCTATCAAAAAAATAAACATAATTCAATGGGTTTTTTTCATTACCTAAAATTTAAGTGAATTGATATAATAGATAAGAATAACAAACTATGTGAAAATAGAGAAATATTAATAAAAACAATTAGAATTCTAAATTATTTTTTAAATTTTATATTTCTATTATTTATATTAGAAATAAATTTTTTTTTAACTTTAATATACTGTTATATATTTAATAAAATTTTATGAGATATAGTAGCAACTTGATATATAGGAGATTTTATAAATGGTAAATTAATTTATATAGAATCTAAATATATAAGAAAAAAAAATTATATTGTATTAATTACAATTATAGATTTCATTTATGATGTGATTTATGATATAAAATTAAAAATAAATGATATAAAAATTATCGAAAAATTTAATCTCTCAAATAAAAAAAAAAAAAATTTAAAAGAAAAAATTAATAACATAATATTTATATTTATTAGAATTTTGTGATATCTATGATTTAATATTAAATATGTTTTAAATTTTATTAATTATTTATATTTAATATTACTTAGATATCTATATATATATAATAAAATAAATTACAATAATAAATTAAGTAAATCTTGAATTAGATTGAATACAAAAAAATTAATTTCAAAATATATATTAAATTTTAATAAAAGTATTGAAATTAAAAAAACCTTATATGTAAATAATATAAAAATTAATTATCTAGAAATTTTAAGTTTCTTAATAATTAATGAAAAAAAAAACGAAAAAATATTTGAAGAATATAAATCTATAAGTATTTATTTTAAATTTTTTAAAAATTTTAAAATATTATTTATTTTAATTTTTAAAATTATTAAAAAAGATGTATTTTTATTAATAAAATGATTATATTTATTAAAATTAACTTATTTTTATATAAAAAGTATTCTAGAAATAAAATTAAACTTAATTTTATATAATATTTATAATAATAATTATATAAATAAATATATATATATATTAACATATAATACAAAATTAAAATATAATAATCTAATTAAATATAAAAATAATAATATATACTTATATAATAATAATTATAGTAAATATAATAATAAATTAAAAATAAATATAAGTAAAATAATAAAAAATTTTAAAATAAATATAAATTATAATAATATATATATATATAAATTAAAAAATTTATATAATTATATAATTAATATAAATTGGAAAGAAATTATATTAGAATTAAAAATTTTATATATAAATAGTAAAAGGCCATTTAAACAACTTAAATATGATAAAAGTTTATATATTATAAAAATTTTAGATGGATTAGAATATGCTATGTTAACAAATTTTAAATCATATAAAAATAAAAATATAATAAAATATCATAAAAAAAAATATAAATTTAAAAAAATACCAAGTAAAATAGAAAAATATATAAATACAATAAAACCTATAATAAAAAAAAATATTATAGAAATATTAGAAAAAATAAAAATTAAAATAAATAACTATAAAGAAGTAATAAGTTTAATTAATATAAATAAAAAAAATAAAATTACTTATATAAATTTAGATATATATAGTTTAATTAAAATTAATTTATACATAATTTTTAAAAATATTATACCAAGCCACCTTAATATTATACTAATTAAATTGAATAATCCAATGTTATTAATAAAATCAATACAATATTATAACATTATCATAAATAAACTTATATTAAATGAACATATATATATAATAAATATTTACAAAATAAATTTAATAAAAGACATAAAAATTAAAAAATATAGTTTAAATTATATTTTTAAAGAAATTAAAATACAAACTAATAAAATAACAAAATATATTAATATCAATGAAAAAATAATAACAAAACTAATACTATGACCTATATTAATTTTAAATTTTATACTATCAGATATTTGTTTATCTATAAGTTTTTTAAAAAAAAAAAATAAAAAAAAAATAAAAAAAATTAATTCAAAAATAAATAAAAATCTATTAAAATTAAATTTAAAATTTAAAAAATATATAAAATACATATATATTAATGTAATTAAACTATTAAAATTAATATTTTGTAAAACAATATATATAACATTTATAGTAGCATACCCATTAAACTATTTTTTTATAAATGAATTTAATAAATATTATATTATATTTTTAAAAAATATAGAAAATTATTTTATATTAAACTATTTAATTATAAATAAAAATATTTTACTAACAATAATAACAATATTTGGGTTAACTTTAACAATTAAATGATCAAGAGGAGTTCATAAAATATATGGAAATTATTTATGAACAATGACAATATTCCCGTTATTTTTAGAATCACATAAAATATTATATTTAAAATTAAATATTATAAGTATAAGTAATTTAAATTATATTGAAAATATAATAATAACTAAATTAAATTTATGAAATTTACTAAATTACAAAATACAAAATATATATAATATTTTTAGTTATACTATAATAATTTTTTTTTTAATATATTGTATAAAACACGAAGCATTTAGATCAGTATATGCAAATCTAAAAGCTACTAGATGAAAATTTATAAAATACCCTTTACTAATAATATTAATAGAAATATTAAAACCATATTTGATACAATACATTAGTGTATTTATATTATACTTAATTATAAAATATGAAATAATACTAAATTTACTAAATAGTTACATAATAATATACAATATTAATATAATAAAATTATTATATATAATAATAAATCAATATATCATAGAATTACCAAAAATACCATACGAAAAATTAATACTGGTATCAATACCAAATATATATTTAATAAATATAATATTAGATATAATATTATTTTTTATATCAGGTAAATGATTAATTTTATATTTAAGAACTTACGTTAAAAAAGATAAAAAATATGTAGCATTCCCATTAGTTACTTCAGAAATAATATTAAAATATATAATTTATACTTATTTTATATATTATAGTTTTTTTTTATTATATTCAATAGCAACAAATCCAAATGGTATTATTTTTGAATATATAGCTATAGCACTAGTATTCACATACCTTTACTTAGAGATTAGAGTACATAAAATACCTAAAAAAAGTATGGCATGATATTTTAGACAAATAGTTCAATTATGACCATCAACTTGATTTACTATTTGAACTTTCCCTAAATATTTATACTATGACCAACAAAAATATTTATTAATGAGACTAAAATTTAAAAGACATAGAAAAGATATAGACGAGTATTATAAAAAAACAGAACTTTGAGAGAAAAGAATAATATGATTATTTCAAAGGGATAAAGAAGATTGCTTACATCTTTTCTCTACATTTTGTAAATTAATGCAAAGAAAAGAAAGTATGCTGAAAGAATTTAACATATTTGATTATGTTGGTTGACATATTGATTGGACATATAATTATAAACGAATACATTTATTTAGATGAAAATTAAATTTTTGAGATAAACCTTATACTTATTTATTTAAGAAATATATGAATTATATAAATGTTGGAGAATATTTTTTTTTTATACATAAATTTTTATATAGATACTCAACAAGAGTTAATTATCTAACAATGCACTTTTTTGTATATAAATTAATTGACTATTATTATTCTCTAAGATACATAATATTAGCTGATGATGATGATACAATTTATTCATATATGGATTCAGATGAATTTGAATTATATGAATTTAAATATAAATGATATCATCTTATTTTTAATGGCTGAAAAATAAAAAAAATAGCTTATAAGTGAAAAAAAAATTTAAATAATAAAAATACACATAAAATAAGACTCCAACAATTAAAAAAATTAAAATTAATATTAATGGACTTTAGTTCTGGTAAAAAACAAAAACCAGCAGATTGAATTTTCCCGTACTACTTTGAGAAAGAATATAAAATGAATGGTTGAAAAATGTTTGAAAATCAAGAAATTGATTTAGTACCACTAGATTGAAAACCTAGTTTCAAAGAATGATAATAAAATTTTTAATTTAAAAATGCAAAATAAATATATGCAACCTATTCAATTATTTATTGTTTTTGAAAAATTAAATTCAAAAATGTGAATTTCAAAAAAATTAAACTCAAACCACTCAATTGCGCTAATACCAAGCAATTGATTTTATTCTATAAATTTATTTTTAAAAAGAGAACTATTATTTTCAAATATAACTTTAATTGAAAACTCAGCTATTGATACTATAAGTTATAATCTAGAAACAAATCAAAATGATCTTGATAAAACAAATATAGAAAACTATTTTTTTAAAAATAAAATGTTAGTATTTTATAACTATTATAATTATTTTTTAAAATCAAAATTAACTTTATTTATAATATTAAATAACTTAAATAAAAATATTGACTCTATTGATCGTATTTTCGCTAATGCTAATTGACTTGAAAGAGAAACAAGTGAAATGTACGGTATAAATTACAAATGAAAAATAGATACTCGTAAATTATTACTTGATTATTCGAAAATTGAAAATCCAATGCTTAAAGAATTTCAAAGCGAGGGTACTCAAGATGCTTTTTATAATATTTTTGAAAATCAAGTTGTAGTTTTAAAAAATGAAACCGTTGAATTATAATAATAAAATTTTTTAATTTAAAAATGCAAAATAAATATATGCAGCCTATTCAATTATTTATTGTTTTTGAAAAATTAAATTCAAAAATGTGAATTTCAAAAAAATTAAACTCAAATCACTCAATTGCACTAATACCAAGCAATTGATTTTATTCTATAAATTTATTTTTAAAAAGAGAACTATTATTTTCAAATATAACTTTAATTGAAAACTCAGCTATTGATACTATAAGTTATAATCTAGAAACAAACCAAAATGATCTTGATAAAACAAATATAGAAAACTACTTTTTTAAAAATAAAATGTTAGTATTTTATAATTATTATAATTATTTTTTAAAATCAAAATTAACTTTATTTATAATATTAAATAACTTAAATAAAAGTATTGATTCTATTGATCGTATTTTCGCTAATGCTAATTGACTTGAAAGAGAAACAAGTGAAATGTACGGTATAAATTACAAATGAAAAATAGATACTCGTAAGTTATTACTTGATTATTCGAAAATTGAAAACCCAATGCTTAAAGAATTTCAAAGCGAGGGTACTCAAGATGCTTTTTATAATATTTTTGAAAATCAAGTTGTAGTTTTAAAAAATGAAACCGTTGAATTATAATAATAAAATTTTAAAGATGTTAACTTGAATTTCCTTTTGGTCATTAATTTTTTGATTAATACTTATAATACTTGTATTAAAACCAAAAAATTTTATATCTATCTTATTTATGTCAGAGTTAACTTGACTAGCATTATATTGTCTATCTTTACTATTTGGTGCGATTTATTGTGATATAACTTTATTAAGTATTTCATTTTTTATATTAGGCGTCGCTGGTTTAGAATTTTCTTTTGGTATATTGATTGCTATATTATATAAAAATTTAAATGAATCATTAAATACAGATTTAAATAATAATAACAATAATCAAAATATATTTGATAAAAATTTTAAAACTCCATTAGAAAAAATAAATTGACAATAAACTCTCAATAATTAATTAACAATAATAAATTTTTTAAACAAATATAAATTATTTACTAGTTTAATATTAGTGCCAACAATTGTATTTTTCCCAATAAGTGGTGGTAATCCAATAGGCTGAGGTGGCTGAGGTATCGATATTTGACCGCGTTTAGTAATTTTATTACTAATGTACGTTCTAATTTATCATTATTTATATAAAATTTTATGAAGAAGAATTGAAAATTTAATTCAAAAATATTTTCATTGAGCTATTGATAAATTAGGTGGTTTCCACATTGATGCTTGCTATTTAGTATACTATTTAGAAGATATAACATTATATATAGAGTATATATGCTATCACTATTATTTATATTTTTTATATATTATGTAATTTGTATTTTTATGGGTGATGCGGTAGTAATTCATTTAATTCAAAATGTACTAATATTTGGTATAATTTTTTGATTATTAACTTGAGGTGCAGAATATTTTTATACTGTAAAACAACAACTAACTAAAAAACAATTTTATGAGTGTGGTTTTAAATCTATTTCAGAATTAAATATACAAATCAATTTTAATTTTTTTATGCTAGCAGTATTCTTAATTTTATATGATGTGGAATTTACATTTTTATTCCCGGTATTATTCAATTTTTCAATGTTCAGTACAACAGAATTATTTTTAGCTTTTTTTTTTATATTTTTAATTCTAGTATCTTTATTATACGATTGATTAAACAATGTTTTATCTTGATCTGCTGAATAATATAAAACATTAAAAATTTAATAGGTAGGTATAGCTCAATTGGTAGAGCGTTAGATTGTGGATCTAAAGGTCATGGGTTCGATTCCTATTACTTACCCGATAGTTCAAAAAAAATTTAATTTTAAAAAAGATAGTTTTTTTTACGAAGGTTACGTTTGAAATCATTCTTTAAATATAATTCATGATATTCAATTAAACTACCTTGATAAAAATTCAAATGCAATAGCAATAAAATATGCGAAAACATTAAATATAATGAGTTCACTATATAGAAATTTAACTTTTAAAAAGTTTGATTTTATTAAAATTTGATATTGATACTATTTATATTATATAAAAAATATATATTTTAAAAATTTAATAAATAAAAATAATAATTATGTTTTTGAAAAACCAAATATATTTGTTTTTAATATTAAATCAAAACAAATACGACTTGCCGTACTTACATCTAAAAATTATGTTTATAATTTAACTGTAGGTAAAATATTATCATCTTTAAATATCAAAGAAAAATCAAAAAAAAAATCAAATAAAGGAGAACGTCTTTTCTCAGAATATTTAGAAAATTTTTTTAAAAATAAAAATATAAGATTTGGTACTAAAAAACTAGCTATAATTAAATTAAAATACTTTAAAAAAGGCTTTAAATTGCATGAATCTATATTTAAAACTTTAAACAAAAATTTATTTATAATAAATACAATTTATGATTTTAAAGTACCTAATAATTTTTTTAAATTTAAAAAAATAAGATCTATAAAAAAAAGAATAAAAAAAAAATTAATTAAAGATGAGAATACACTAAATTTTTAATTTAAAAAATTTATTTAGACTTAATTTTTATCTATACTCTAACATTAATAACTATTTTTAATAATTATTTTAAAAAAATAATTTTTGTATTTATAATTAGTTTATTATTAATAAAATCATATGTATTTTATTATTATTATTTTGAATCTATTTACATCGCCTTACTAAATAATTTAATAAATTTGAATTACAATATTATTTTAATCTTCTTATTTTATATTATAAATGTAAATTTTAAATTCTTAAATTTTTTTATATTATTTTTTATTTTAAATTGTGAATTGATTAATAACTATACTAATAATATAGAGAGTTATAATCTTAATATTAATTTACTAAACGGTTTGTTTTTAATACACCCTATTTTAATATATTACTTTTATAGTAGATTTTTAAATATACTAAATTTTACCTTACTATATAATAATATTTTAATTAGTAAAAAAAAATATAATATATTTAACTTAATTAATATTAATTATATAAAAAATTTAATAAAAGTAAATATACACATAATATTAGTTGCTATAAGTTTAGGTTGTTGATGGGCCTTTCAAGAGTTAAATTGAGGTACCTGATGAAATTGAGACTTAGTAGAATTAATCAATCTATTTATATTACTATCATTTATTTTTTTAATACATAATAATTATATATATATTAAATTAAACTCAATAAACCAATTATACTCCCTTTTAATTAAGTATTTGATTTGTATACTATTAGTTAGATATAATTTAATTCAATCTATACATAATTTTTTGTCCATAGACAATTTAAACCAATACATACAATATGTTTATTATTGCCTATGTTTTTTTTTATATTTTTATTTTTTTTTAAAAATTATAAATACAAAAAAATTTTATAAATTTAAATATTATAATTTTATAAAATTAACTTCCAATATTGTATTTTATATTATTATAATTAATTTATTTTATAATTTTAAAGTGAACACATTACAAATATTTATATATTCTTATATAAATACGTTTATACTCTTAGTATTATGTTCTATATTTTATATTATTTTATACCAACCAAGTATAATAAAATTATATATGAATTTTAAACTTATATTTAGTTGAATAAGCAACGTGTTTATAATAAGTTTAAAAACATTCTTCTTTTATAGAAGTATTAAAAAATATAAATTTATACACTTATTTATTGTAATATTTATACTTTTTATATCGTTGAATTTACTAAGCTTTAATATTAGTTTTTTAAACAATCACCAAATACAAGAACTTAATTTTTTCGACTTAATTATTAAAAATATGTATATATATAATAATAATTTTATCAATAATCACTTATTTTTTAATAGCTTTCTATCGTCTAATTTAATTTGTAGCGATACTTTAAATAATTTTATAGAAACTAAAGAATACTATAATCAACCATCCTTATCGATAAAATTTAATACTTTTTGATCAGAAAACTTTAATTCAAATAAATATATATACTTATATACTAATCTACCTAATTTATTGATACTATTAGTTTTAACTATGATCAGTTTTTTATTATTTTTTAAAAAAATAAGAAAAATATATTAATTTAGTACTAAAATCAAAATTATAATATATATTTAGATTTATCATTTAACATAATTTGTACTTTTGCGATTTAAAAATTTAAGTAATACAAAACAAGTTTCATTTAAATTAAGAAATTTTAAAAAAACAACTAAATATAGATTAGTTTTTGGTAATAGTATGATTTTATTATATAAAAATGCAAGATTTGAATCTATATATTTTGAACTCTTTAGAAAATATATTAAAGTTATTTCAAAAAAAAAAAATATTAATATAAATTATAGAAATTGTTGAATTTTTTTACGTATGAATACTCCTTTAACAAAAAAATCTAAAAACTCTAGAATGGGTAAAGGTAAAGGAGCTTTATATCGTTGACTAGTAAGATTACCTAAACATTATAAATTATTAGAGTTTAAGAATGTTAATTATTACAGACTAAATTTTTTAACAAAAAAATGATCTAAAAGATTATCTTTACCTCTAGCTTTCGTATCAAAAGCTAACTTATAATAATTTAAATATTTGAATAATAAAATTTACATAAATATAAAATATAAAATGAATTTTAACCCACAAGTAATAAACTCTAGAAATATATTATCAAAAAATAAATCAAATAGAATTTATTGTAAGAATTTTATTTTTACAATTTTATTTTTTGATTTTTTTAATTCAACTTTTTCAAAAAATTTTTTACCATATAAGTATAATTTACATATTACAAAAAAAAGAAAACATGTAGGTTCTATTTTAAGGGCACCTTATAAAAATAAAATAGCACAATTTAGTTTAGGTTTATACAGGTACTTCTTAAATCTATCATTTTTTATTAATTCAGAATTTTTACCTAATATCAATAATAAATTTGAATTTAAATTACTATTTATAAAATTTTTAAACTCATATAATTATTTTGAATCAACATTAGTAACTCAAGTATCTAGAGTAATTAAAATTCCAACACAAATTCAAATTATATAATATATATTAAAATTTTAAAGTGTTAAATAATATTTTTATTTTTGAAAAATATTTAAAAAAAAACAATTTTAAAAAAAACAAAATAATATTAAAAAAAAAATTTACACCGTTAAGATTTTTTTTATTCCTATTATCTTTATTTTTAACCCCATTTAACTGTATGTTTATTATTTCATTTAAAATTAATAATAAACTAGAAATTAATTTTGAATCATATTTAATTTAAATCTCTTTTTTTATTTTGTTAAGGTTATTAGTATCAGAGTATATATTTTTTTTACCAGTTTTCACAAATTTATTTATTTATTGACACATCTTTTTTAAAAATAATATTAACTTAGTTAATAAAAAAAATAATTGAGATAAATCTATCAGTGTTAAAAACATCATTATAAAACAAAATCCGTCATTTATTATACGTTTAAATTTATTACTAAATTCATTAATGGTACTGTATTTAATAACATTTAATGGTTATTCATCAACTTTTTGATGATCACATTTTAAACTAAATAATTACTCATTATATATGTACTTATTAGTTATTATATTCAATAATTATTTTCTTTATATTACAGAAAAGCATATAAAAATATTAAATAATTATTCAATTGATTATTTTTTTTCTATTATAAACATAACTTTATTTATACCTATGATATTCCTATCAAATACACTATTCACTTTTTTTTTCTTAATAGAACTAGTTTCATGCGCTATTTTCTATAAATTTATAGTTAGTAAAATTAGTTTTAAAAATTCTAATTATAAAGATAATTATTTTTCAATTTTTTCAAAAAATTATTTAAATGTATTATTTTACCAATATTGATCATCCTTCTTCAGTTCAGTTATGATTGGTTTTTGTATAATATATTTATTCTCTTTAACAGGTTCTACCGAATGATCTATTATAAATTTTATAGTAGCTTCTAACAATCAAATCAATTACTATACAAATAATATAACATTACTATTTATTTGTTTAACACTGATTATAGGTTTTATAATAAAATTAGGTATAGCACCTATTCAATTATACAAAATTGAAATTTATAAAGGATTACCTTTTTTATCTATTTTCTTTTATACAACATTTTATTTTTTAATTTTTTTTTTATTCTTTTCATTATTATTTATATATTATTTATCTGCTTTAAATAATTTTTTTTGAATAATACTATTAATAATATCAATTATTGGTATTTTTTATATAATATCTATTATTTTCGATATAAATTTATTTAAAGCATTTTTAGCTTATAGTACAATAATCAATAGTATATCTTTTATTTTATTGATTATTGCTATAATATTTTAATAATTACTTATATGAAACAATTAAAAAAAATAATGATTAATAAAACAAAAATAATGAGTAATGATATAATTTATATTAAAAGAACTTATCATCAAAAAATTGTAAATTTAAAAATTTATAATAATTTTAAAACTGAACCTAAATTCTATAATTTAAAGTTCATTGAATTTCAAAATTTACTTAATAATGTAAATTTAAATAAAGTTTTTTATACTGAATATACATCTTATCCATTAGAGGATCGTTTCGCAACAAGTAAATTTCATACATTTGATAGTTACCTAACCTCTTTAGAACTAATAGATTGTACATTTTTAAAAAAAAAATTTAACTATAAATATAAATATTCTATGTTTACTTATTTTATACCATTTCTAATTAAAAACGGTAAAAAATTAAGTACAATTAATTTTATTCTAAAAGGTATTTCTACTATATATGATAATTTAAAATATAATAAATTATCTCAATTTGAATCTTACTCTTATGTTAATCAATTTAAACATTATATTGATACTGCTGATGATGTTTACAACATTAATTTTCTAATCCACTGAATAATTAATATTTATAAACCAGTTTTTGATGTAAAATGTTTTAACGTACCAAAAGTACATAAAAAAAAATCTGCAAAAACTGTTTTATTTAAAATAGTTTATTTATCTGAAAAAAATAGATTAAAAACTGCTTATAAACATATTTCAACTTGTATTAGACAAGATAATTCAGCTAAATTAAATAATAGGATTACAAATATATTTTTAGATTTATTATTAAACTACAAAAAATCATATTTATATACACGTAAAATGTATATCTACGAACAAGTTATGGATATGTAATTTTTTTGTAAATGTTATTAGTAAAAGCAGTTAAAGTTTTAGTTATGGGTGGTTGTATGTTACCAATTGCTTTTGGTGCTTTAGGTACAGGTGTTTTATTCGCTGGTTTTAATGTTGCTTTATCAAGAAATCCAGAAGAAACTGAAAGTTTATTCAATAATACTTTAATGGGTTTCGCTTTAATTGAAACTTTTATTTTCATGTCAATTGGTTTAGGTTTTTTCGTATTATTCGCAGCTTAATATTTAATTTTTAAATGCCATATTTTGTTTTACTTTTTAAAATATTAATTTTTTGTGTTGTTGCTATTGCAACTCGTGGTACCTTACCTAGATATAGATTCGATCAATTTACTCAACTAAATTGAAAACATTTTATTTATATTTGACTAGGTTTTTTAGTATTTAATTTATGTTTCGTCACTTTTTTTATATAATAAAATTATAATTAAAATCTATGCTTAAGTAGCTCAGTGGTAGAGCGTCAGGCTGAAAACCTGAAGGTCATTGGTCCGATTCCATTCTTAGGCACAAAATAAATTTATAATAAGTTTTAACTATTATAAACATATGTTTTTAGGTATTTTTAAAGATGTTATAAAACTACTTAATAAAAAAGTAGTACCAGTTTATTTTTGATTTTTTTTATATTGTTTCCTATCAACAATGGATACTAATATTTTTGTAAGTTCATGTTCATTCTTAAAAGTTGAAGTTTTTGGTAAAGATGAAAATACTACTTTAGTTTTATTATTTTATGTTTTTTATTCTCTATTTAACTTTTACTTAAGTAGAATTAAAAATAAAAATAATTATCTAGTGCGTAAACATTTATATACAACAGAATTATTGATTGAATTAATATTATTTAAATATAAATTAATAATATTAAAGTTCTCTTCTATAAAATATATATTAAATTTTAATGTTAGAAAATTTATTTTATTTAATTTATTTTTAATTAATAACTATAAAGCTTATAAAATAAATACTTTTTTTTTATATATATATATTTATCTAAATAATTTAAATATAATTTGATACCCTATTTTTAAAGCTTATTCTATTTTCGGCTATTATAAATCTACTAGATTAAATTTTATTGATACTAAAAACGAGAACATAAAAAGAATCAAATATTAAAAACTTTTTTAATTTAAAATATATGAAATTATTAATATTTTTAAAAAAAATTAATACTATAAAAAAAATTGAAAATTTAAATTCAGAAAATTTTACAAACCAAAACTATTATTATAACTTAACAAATAGTTTAGACCAATCTGAATTCATTACATTAAAACACGTTACCTTTTTTTTTCTAAAAAATAAACTTATGTATTCTCTAAGTAAATATGATAGATTAAATATAAATATAAACGAAAATTTTTATACCTTTTTAAAATCATTAGATAAGGTTGACGTCTATTCTTTAAAATTCTTTAAAAATATGATTTTTAATAAAACTTACTCTAACTATAATGTAAATCTTTTTTATTCTATATCTATTAAAGAAATAAAAAAAAATAAAGAAGAATTTTTTAAATCAAATACCAATAAAATATTATTAATACGTAATTCATTTAAAACAACTAATTTAAAATTATTACGTAAAATCTCGATCATAGATTTAATACTAAAAAAATATTTAGAATCAGAGTTGAATGATAAAATATCTATTAATTTTGATAAATATAACTTAAAATTTATGAGAAAAAAAAGATTATATGTTAAAGTATTACGAAGAAAATTAAGAAGAATGCGTAAAATGTTACGTTGAGCTAAAATATCTTTACGTAATTTTATAAGATTGACATTAATTTTTTTATGCACTAAAGATATTGATATTTTTTCAAAAGTACTCGTTAAAATCATGGATTCAATGCATTATAAAAATCATAGACGTTTTTTATATTATTTAAAATTATTTATATCTAAATCTATGCATTACTATTTTAATATACTACGTTTTGAAGGTTTCTTTTTTTATTTAAGTGGTAAAATTAGTGGCGGCGGTAATTCTAAAAAAAAAAACTATGCTGTAAAATGTGGTAAATATAGCTTAACCAATAAAATGTTAAAACTTAAATATAAAAAAGGATTAATCCACACAAAAACTGGTGTTTTAGGTTATAAACTTATGATTTCTTATAAATAATTAATTATTGAGATGCAGTTTTACCCTTTTTCTTTAATATTATTTGTCTAGAAAAACGTAAACCTCTTTTTGTAAATATGTTATTACTTCTTATTGTTCTTACTAATATAGAATCGTGAATTAAATGATTATAATTATTTTTTAATAAAATAACTTTACTTTTACTTAATCTCTTTAAAATAATATTGTTACCAATAAAAAAACATTTATGGGCTCTATTAAAAAATAGAAAAAGATTAGTTTCTTTTTTTTTTCATTTGAAACCTTTTCCTGTAAATTTTATTTTATTAAAAAAAAAATTATCTCAACTATAAATAAACTTATTAAATTCATTATTGAATAAATTTATTTTATTATTAAAATTTCTAGTCTCAACAACAATTGTATTAGTATCTTCGTTAATTACTATAGATTGCTTTTCATTAAAATTAATAGAAAAAAAATAATCATTATTATATAAATATAAAAATTTAACAGTATTATTATTTTTTTCTATATATGAGTAGCTTATATTGAATGGTATAAATAATATATTTCTTTTCATTTTAAAATTTTTTATCAACTATTCATACTAATATTTTGTAATTGACCTAAAGTAGCCTTTCTATTTAATTCATGACGTCCTATTCCTGTAAACTTATTTACATTTTTTCTATAACCACTAAATTTACATATTTTATGGTATTTTTTATAAAGTATTTTAGAATTATTTAAAATCATATAAGCATATGCTCTGTTTATATTTTTTATATTTCTATTAAAAAAAATGCTTTTTAAAATTATATTTTTAATTTTATTTTTAAATATATATATTTTTTTGTATTTACATTTTAAAATGTCTTTTCTACGTTTAAATAACATTATTATTTATCTATCAATTTCACCGAAAACAATATCTACAGTACCTACTAATGCAACTAAATCAGCTAAAAAATGACCTTTACCTATTTTTGGTAATACTTGTAAATGATGAAGTGCAGGCGATCTAACTTTACATTTGTAAGGTTTGTTGCTCCCATCAGATAACATACTTACTCCAAACTCACCTTTAGGTGATTCAACAGATTGGTATGTATAACCTGATTCCACTTTTAAACCTTTACTTCAATATTTAAAATGTGTTATTAATTCTTCCATAGAATTGTAATCATTTTTTGTATTTTTTAAGTTGTAATCGTTTTTATTTAAATATGATAAAACCAAGTGAGGTAATACTGTTGTTTGTCTATTAAAATTTTCTTTATTTAATATATTTTTTTTTGTATTTATTGAAACTATATTATTAAATTTTGAAATTTTATTTATAGATTGATTAACAATATTTAAGCTTTCACACATTTCATTCATTCTAATTAAAAATCGATCGTAACAATCACCATGTTGCCCTGTATAACTTCTAAAATTTAAGTAATAGTAATTAGCATATGTTTCTGTTTTACTTAATCTTAAATCTCTTTTTAAACCGCAAGATCTTGCCATAACTCCTGTTAAACCATAATCTAAACATGTTTGAAATGAGTATGTTCCAATATTTATTAAACGTTGTTTTCAAATTTTATTATATGTTAAAACATTATGCATTTCATTTAAAGTTGTAAAAAAATTTCTACTAAACTCTAAAATGTCTTCCATTAAAAATGAAGAAACAGCATTTAAATTCACTTCATTAGGTCTATAAAATGCAGCGTGCATACGAGCACCACATACTCTTTCATAAAATTCCATTAATTTCTCTCTTTCTTCAAATGCTCAAAAAACAGAAGACATACTTCCAACATCAAGAGCGTGACAAGCTACAGCTAATAAATGGTTAAGTATTCTTGTTAATTCATCATACATTGTTCTTATTTGTGTAAAAGTAGCTGAATAATTTGTTGTACCTAATAAAGATTCTATACCTAAACAATAAGCATGTTCTTGAACCATCATAGATACATAATCAAATCTATCAAAATAAGGCATACCTTGTAAATAAGGTCTATCCTCGATTAATTTTTCACTACCTCTATGTAATAATCCGATATGTGGATCAAATCTTTCAGCAATTTCACCATTTAATTGTAAGATTAATCTTAATACTCCATGCGCTGCAGGATGTTGTGGTCCGAAATTTACATTCATAGTTTTAATTTGTTTTGAATTCACGTTACTTCTTGGTGATTCTGGTTTTCATAATTGAAATATACTTCTATTCATATATTAAATGTCAATTTTTTCTAACATTTGAATTAATAATGATTTAAATTCATATGGTCTATCAATTTTACTATTAAATATAATTAATTATTTAATTGTTTTTATGTTGATTTTATCAGTTATATTACTTACAAATTTATCAAAATTTAAAAGTTTAAACCAATTTAAAGAATTTAATTCTTATAATTTTATATTATACTCATTAATTTTTTCTCTATTATCTATGGCTGGTATACCACCTCTTTTAGGTTTTACAGGTAAATTTTTAGCTATTTTATATTCTTCTTTTAAATCACAATATTTACTTATACTTTTTATGACAATTTTAAATATTTTTGGTATGTATTTTTATATTCAAAATTTAAGATTTGTTGTAAAAAAAAATAAATCATCTATACTTAATTATAAAAACTATTATGTTAACATTAACTATAGTATAACATTAAATATTATCTTATTGAATTTTTTTAATTTTTTTGGTATTTTATTTTTATCTGATTTGATAATAATCTTAAATTATATATCATCATACATTTATATTTAATTAGAGTTACTAAATAGTCTCAAATTAAACTACAATCTTTTATTTTTATATTGGGATCGTTATGTATAAATAAAAAAAAAGGTAATTTACATAGAAAACTACGTGCTAGGATATTGGGTATTAATCCTCAAAAAAAGGGCGTTGTTATGAAAGCTAGAATTGTTACACCTAGAAAACCAAATTCAGCTAGAAGACCAGTAGCGAAAGTAATATTAGTTAATAAAAAACGTTTAACAGCACATATTCCAGGAATAGGGCATAATATTAGACGTCATTCATCTGTTTTAGTTAGAGGTGGTGGATGTAGAGATTTACCAGGTGTTAGGTATACTTGCGTTAGAGGGGTTTATGATTTCTCTAAAGTACTAAATAGATTTAATAGAAGATCTAGATATGGTATCCCAAAACCTGACGAAGAAAAAAAAAAATTAAGAAGAAAATTTAGAGTTTAAAAATAAATTAAATCAATTGAGAGTAGATTATATAGTTACTCCTATAAATGCTGTAGTTTCTTGAGCTAGGCAAGGTTCATTTTGACCTTTAACTTTTGGATTAGCTTGTTGTGCTGTTGAAATGATGCACGCGACTGTAAGTCGTTATGATTTTGATAGGTTTGGTGTTATTTTTAGAGCTACACCAAGACAAGCCGATTTAATATTAGTAGCAGGTACTTTAACTAATAAAATGGCACCTGGTTTAAGACGTTTATATGAACAAACTTTAGATCCTAAATGAGTTTTATCTATGGGTAGTTGTGCTAATGGCGGTGGTTATTATCATTACTCATATTCAGTCGTTAGGGGTTGTAATAGAATTATCCCTGTAGATATATATGTTCCAGGTTGCCCACCAACAGCAGAGGCATTAATGTTCGGTGTACTACAACTACAAAAATCTTTATATAGACAAATTAATGAAGGGGAAAAAAAATATAATAAAAAAGATCTCACTTACTAATAAAAACTACTTATTAAATTTAAAAGAGAATTTAAATTTTTAATAAAAAAAAAAAATTTTAAATTTAAAAAATTTAAAATATTATTAAAAATATATTATTCAATTAAAAATTTAATAAATTTTTATAAAATTATAAAATTAAATAATTTTAAAATAAAATCAACCCTTTTAATAAATAATAACTATTATTTTAATTATATAACCAATGGCTTAGATTTAAAATATGATAATACATTTCAAAATTTTGAACTAAACACATTAAGTATAAAAAATTATAAAAATAAAAATCTAATTATTTCTAATAATAATCAATTAGATATAATTAAATTTCAAAAATTTTTATTTATAATTGATAACAAATATGTTAATAGTTTAATATGTGATAATTTATTTGATTTTTTTTTTATATCTATAATTTTAACTAATAGTTTAATTTTAGAGTTCTATAAAAATATAATCCTTATAAATTTAATAAAAATTAATTAATAAATGTTTTTAAAAAATTATAAACCAAAAACACCTACTTTAAGATTTAAAAGAGATATTTTTAAAATGACACCTTTTATAAAAAAAAATAATATATTTTTTATAAAGAATAAAAATAAAAGTGGTCGTTCTACTAAAGGTCAAATTATTGTTAGACATAGAGGAGCAAATAAATATAATAAACATTTAAGTATAAATGTTAATAGAAATCAATTAACAAATCTAGCTATTATAACATCTCTGAATTATATAAATAAAAATTCTTGTTTTATAGGTTTAATTAAATATTCTAATAATTGTTTATCCTATATAAAATTAGCTAATGGTTTATTTATAGGTAATTATACAAAATCATTAGATAAACCATTAAATTTCTCCTTTAATTTTAGAAATATTTTAGGAAGTTTTATAATTTTAAATTTAGCTCCAAAGCATAGTATATTTTCAAATTTAATATCATTTAATAAAAAAAAATCTAATTATGCTAAATCTGCTGGTACTTTTTTAAGTATTATAAAAAAAATTAAAGAAATAAATTTATTTATTTTAAAATTACCAACTGGTGAAAAAAAATATTTTAGTGGTGATTCTAAAGCAACATTAGGTAGAAATTCAAACTTTTTAAATAAATTTACTGTTACTGGTAAAGCTGGTATAAATAGAAACAAAGGTTGAAGATCAAGTGTTAGAGGTGTTGCTATGAATCCTGTAGATCATCCTCACGGTGGTAGAACAAAAACTAATCAACCTGAAATGTCTCCATGAGGTTGAATTACAAAAAAAAATAAATAATTAAATGGGTAAATCACATTGACGTTTAAAATATATATCAAAATCAATAATTTCAAAAATAATAAAAGAATCTATAGGAATAAAAATAAAAAAAAAAATATCTGTAATTATGAATAAATCATCAACTATACCAAGTTCATTAACTGATAATACATTTTATATACACAAAGGTTATAAATTTAGAGAATTAAAAATTAAAGATTATCATGTTGGCTTTAAATTTGGTGAATTTATATTAACACGAAAACCAAATATATTCCCTAAAAAATCAAAAAATAAATCTAAAAATTTTAGAAGATAATTAAATGGGTTTAAAAAGTTTACCAATGCTAAATAAATCGGGTATATCAATGTACTGACATAATATATGAGATAGTATTAAATTATATAAGAAATATAGTTTAAGCTTTCTTTTCTTAAATGAAGTTATTAATCATTTTTTAAATGAAAATTTATATTATTATTGTATTATGAAAATTCGACCTACTGATCCAAGATTAAAAGGGTTTAGAGGTAATAAATCAATAAATATAAACAAAATAAAAAAATCATGAAATATGAGACACTTTTATCTCGGTAAAATACTATTTTTAAAATATCAAGGCTGGGTTTTAGTATTAATAAATTATTATTGTTCAAGAAGAAATAAATTATATATTAACTATAAATCATTTAAAGCTTTTAAAAAAATAGCTAAATCTTTTAGACAAGGTGTTACATCATATGTGTATAAAATGGATAAATATAAATTTAAATTTTAAAGAATTAAAGAATTTTTTCAATTAAATGGTTACATATTTACAAAAGATACTGAATTTATTAATACAAAAAAAAAAATATTTGGTTGAAACGATTATACATATAAAATTATATATAATAGGTTTGAAAAATTTTACTCTGAGAATTTAATTTCATACAAGGACACAGAATGAAAAAAATTTAAATCAATATTATCAACTTTTTTCCCTAAAAGTAGAAGTTTAAAAAATCGAATGGATACAAATATATTCTTTTTAGATTTTTTAAATACTTATAGAGGTCTAAGACATTCTAAAGGATTACCTGTAAGAGGTCAACGAACTTGAACTAATGCTTGATCAGTATATAGATCTAATTTAAATTTAAGAAAATTTAAATTAGAAATAGCAAAAAGAATTTATGGTAATATGCCTACACCAAGTCTAACCACTATATACTTAGCTGAACAAATAAATTATATTTGAAAATTACAATGAAAACGTGAATGACTTCAAGCTAGAAGTAAACGTTTAAAATTAATGCAAAATGAACATGCAATGTTTAAAATAGATATCAATTCGATGTCGAAAGGTTATATTGATGGTTTTGATAAAAAAAAAGAAATAACTAAAAAAAAAAAAGCTCAAGCAAAAAAAAATACTTTTACATTAGGTTTTGAACCAGGTTTTACTCTTTTCTATTTAAGACCAAATAACTCATTAAGTGCTAAAGAAAGAAATAAAATAAAAATTGTCTTAAATGAAGAAGAAAATAAAGTAAAAATTTTACAAAAAAAAAAAAAAGTTGTCCTAAAAAAAAAACCTGAAAAAAAAAAAAAAAACTCTTCATGAGAATAAATAACATTATTATTTTTATATTTTTAATTAAAATATGTTTTTAGTAAAATTTAAAATAAAAAAATTAAGATTAAAAAAAAAAATAAAAAAATTTTATAAATTAATAAATTATAATTTTAGTAATCTTTTAAATAATTTTTATCATAAAAAACCTAATTTTTTAACACTATATAATAATACTAATAATTTTTTTTTAAAAATTTTATTCTATATTAAATATATAAATTTAATATCTAAAACTATTTCTAATAAAAAATTATTTAAATTTTTAAATAACCCAAAAATTAGAAATAGAAAAAAATTTAAATATAAATACTCTGACAAAATAAAATTTATATTAAATATACTTAAATCAAAAAAAACTAAAATTAAAAATTTACTTTTTTTTATAAAATATTTTTCAGTTTTAAGAAAACGTCAATCTAGAATATTTAATTTAGCTAGGGTTAAATCACGTTTATCAAAAAGAAGATTTTTTAAAAAAAAATTAAAAAAAAAAAAAATAGCTAAATATTTTTTCCAAATGTTTAAAAAATTAAAATTTAAACATAAAAAATACATTAATTTAATTAATTTGGATTTTTATTTTATAAGAAATAAAAGATTTTTTAGATTACATAGATTATATGATATTAGAAAAAAATATATCAGATATTTAAATAACAATAGAAATATTTATAAATTTTATAAATTTAGAATAAAACATAATTTTAAATTTATAAAACGCCATATAAAATCAATATCTAAACTATCAATAAAAGATAGAGTACATTTTTATGAACTTTCATTAAGAAATATAGCAATTAAATTAAAATATGCTTTTACATTAAGAAATGCTAATTTATTTACTAAATCTGGATTTATTTTTTTAAATGGCCACCAAGAATTAAATCCATTCAAATATGCCTATAAAGGAGATATTATTGAATTACCTTTTTCAAAATTTATTTTAAAATTAAGACGTAAAATGAAAAAAAAAATGTTCAATAGTATGCGTAAATATAAAAAGTATAATTGACGTACTTTAAAAAATAAAGTTAATCCTGAACAAAGAAGACTAAGAATTTCTCGTTTTTCAGAAAATACATTAAATTTTAAAACTAAATTAACTAAATTGTTTCAATATGACTATAGAACATTATCATATTGTGTAGTTTTAGATACTAATTTTAAACGAGATTTAACTTATTTAAATAAAAAATTAATTCCTATTTATTTATTAAAATTATTTAATTGAAAAATAATATCTTAAAATTTTTAAATTTTTATTTTCTTATATAATATTATTAGTATAAACATCTCAACAATAAATTTATTAATAAATTGTAACACTTATTTTAACTATATAGAGTCTATTTTACATTAATTAAATGTTTAAAGAATTAATTCATATTTTTAGAACTTATTTTATTACTTTTAGATATTTAAAAAAATCAAATATTAATTTTTTAAAAAATTTATCATATACTTTAATAGCATATTATTTAATTATAAATTTTATGTAATTAATTAAGTGGGTAGAGAAAATGTATTACCTGTGCACAATGACGTTTATGAGGATTTTGTATTTACTACTCCATACTTTCAACCTGAATCTACTTTTAAATCTGTCCCTAAATTATTTAGCGATATTTTATTAGGAGGAGTTGAATGAGTGTATACAACATCAGAATCTGTATTAGCATACGATTACAAACTATGATACTTATGAAGTGGAGTATCAAATTTAGATGAAAGTTTTGATATGTTCTTTAACCAATATTGAGCATTATCACTTTCAACATCAGTTTTTCAATTATTTTACGCTGTAATTTTAGATAGATATTTAAGTGTATTATTTCAAAATACACCATACACTAATGATTGATTTAGAATGATGTTACATTCTAAAGAAACAGCATTAATTTGATTATATCATCCAGAATTATCTTGACATATTAATGGTTTAAATCAATTTTTTACATATTTTTACGGTGGTATTTTAGAATTTGTATATTTTGACAAATCTAACCCTGATATGTGTATTTTAGTTCATACTTTATGAATTCATTTATTAATTTTATTTTTAATATTTACAGGTTTTGTAACAATATTATTTAGTTTTTATGGTAATCCAAATACTGAAGAAAATACAATAGATTCAGACTATTTAGCAGCTAGTGGAACAGTTGAAGCAGAAAAAGAAATTACATCTATAGATGATTATTTAGGTTTAGTTTTTGCTATTGCTTATGTTTTTGGTGTGTTTTTTTACGTACACGGTTGAACATCAATGTTAAGTCATGCTGTTTTATTATTAAGTTGCTATTCTATTATTATTATGTTTTTATTTATTTTAGGTATGCCTACATTATTACTTTATGATTTTGGTATCTTTTTCTTAGCTTATTTAAAAGGTGCAGGTAAATATATTAGTAGTGTTGCTGAAATGATGTTTGATTATACTGCTTGTCTTGTATTTTATATTAGAATTTTAGCACAATGAATTAGAGTTGTTTTAATGGTTGTAACTTTTATTAGTTTATCTCATTATGTATCAGATTTTGATATTACAAATAGTGCTTTAATTGGTAGCGAAAATCAAAGTGATAGTATGAATGAATTAAATACTAATTTTTCAATGACTTACTATATTTTAACTGTTTTACCTGGTAAATTTATTTATTGAATTTATGAAATTTTACATACTTTTTTTGTAGTTTGTTCTCAATTTGTTGCTTTTTTTGCTATTGTTTTTTGATTATTTTTGTTTTTATATACTTTTTTTATTATAGAAAAACACGAAGATTTTTTTTCTAAAAAAAGAGAAGAAAGAAAAAAAAAATTAAAAGAACTATGAAATTTAAAAAATTAATTAACAAGTATGTTAAAAAACAAACTTATCAAATTTAAATTTTTTCGTTTTGTACAATCAGGTTTTTATGTTGATTTTATTTTTAAAAAATTTTCAGAAATGTTTATTAGAAATATTTTTATATACTCATCTATTTTTTTTGGTGAAAAATTTATGATAGAATATTTAACAAAAAAAACTATAGATAGTTTTATATTTAATAATAATAGATTTAATTTTATTAATTTAGTAGAATCAAAATATTTTCTACAAATATTAACTTTAATTTTATATCTTTTTTTTATAACAATATTTATTTTATTTTATATTTAATTTATTATTGAGTTGAAATTTATAATATATTTTAAAATTTTAAAAATACCAAGATTAGTTTTAATGCAAGTGTTTAAATTTTTAAATTTTATTCTTTATGAGTTAATAATTTTTATATTAATGTCTAATAAATTTAAATTTTATTAAATAGTTTTTAATAATTATATATAATTTTTTTTAGTAAATTTCAATAAGTTTTTGAAATTGAAAAATAGAGATCTACCTCTAAAACTTTTAAAGTTTAAATTCAATAGAAAACAGTACCGCGAGGGAAAGGTGAAAAGATTTTATAATATCTTAAAAGAACCTGAAATTTAGTGCTAAATACAGTTAAAGCTTTATTGTTTTAACGTACCTTTTGCATAATGGGCTAGCGAGTTTATATAATTAGCGAGTAATTTAAATTTTATAAAATTACGAATCGATAGAATAAATAGTTAATTATATAAGACCCGAAGCTAAGTGATCTAATTATGATTAGATTAAGGGTATTTATACCTGAGGATCGAACTCTTAAATGTTGCAAAATTTTGGGATAAATTGTAATTAGGGGTGAAAGGCTTATCAAACTTAGTTATAGCTGGTTTTCCACGAAACCTATTTAAGTAGGGTGTTATTTTTTATAATAATTAGGTTTAAATAACTATATCTATAATTAATTTGTTAATTATAAAATTAGTATATAATAATTAGTTATTATTAAATAATAATCAGACTATTAGCGCTAAGGTTTATAGTCAAGAGAGAAACAGCTCAGATTAAACAATAAGGTCTTTAAAAATAAATAATTATGGAGATTATTTTTGTTAATACTAATAAGATGTAGGCTTGGAAGCAGCCATCATTTTAAAAAAGCGTAAAAGCTTAATATTAGATAAATTAATGTTAAAAATTAATTGATACTTAAATAATCATAGATGAAGAGAGAATAATTTTTATTTACCGAATTGATAAATCGAAAGATGGTAGTGGAACGTTTTGTATAAAAAAATAAAATTGTGAAATTTTATATTTTATCAATATTGATAATGCTAGCATGAGTAGTAGACATAATGTGAGAATCATTATCGCCTGATATACAAGGGTTACTAAATTTGATAATCTTATTTAGTGTAAGTCGATTTCTAAGATATAAAAGTATATTGTTATCAATGAATATAAAATATAAAATATCTAATAAACTACTTTTTATATTATATAAAATTTTTTATAATATATTTAATAGGTGGTTTAGTGACTGGAAATGTTTATATTTTATTAAATCGTACTAACTCTAACACAAGTGTTTAAGTAGAATATATAATGGCGAAGGAGTAAAAAGTATTGAAGGAACTAGGCAAAATAACCCTGTAACTTTGGGAGAAAGGGGGCTTTTAAGCAACTGAAAAGAGAGAGTAGCGACTGTTTAATAAAAACATAAGATTTTGCAAAATTTAAATATGATGTATAAAATCTGACACCTGCCCGGTGCTGCAAGGTGAATCTATTTTAGTTAACGCTGAAATATTAAACCCCAGTAAACGGCGGCCGTAACCCTGACGGTCCTAAGGTAGCAAAATTCCTTGGCGGGTAAGTTCCGTCCTGCATGAATGGTGTAACGACTGCTCTGCTGTCTCCAATACTTGCTCTACGAAATTGAACTTTCCGTGAAGATGCGGCAATATTACAACTAGACGGGAAGACCCTATGCACCTTTACTGTTATCTGTAATTAATTTTTTTTTATATTTAACTAGACAAGTAGGAGGTTTATACTAAAAATGGAAAACTACTTGAATATATTAAAAAATTACATATAAATAAAATAAATTTTAATTATTTTTGTTATTGAAAGACAGTTTGACTGGGGCGGTCTCCTCCTAAAAAGTAACGGAGGAGTATAATAATTTGGGGTATCTTATTTTAATTGAGATCAATATTAGAATGAATATACTAAATTTGATTAGAGTACAAACAAGTATTCTAAGGATATATGTCTGTCATATTGACCCGATATAATTTAGTAGATAATATATCGATCAACGAATAAAAGGTACGCTAGGGATAACAGGCTTATGGGTTTTGAGAGTTCTTATTAATAAACCCGTTTGGCACCTCGATGTCGGCTCATCACATCCTGATGGTGGACAATCTATCAAGGGTCCGGCTGTTCGCCGGTTAAAGTGGTACGTGAGCTGGGTTTAAAACGTCGTGAGACAGTTTGGTCCCTATCTGTTGTAATTACAAGAAAATAAATAAGAATTAACTTTAGTACGAGAGGACTAGGAAAATTTAATCACTGGTTTGAAAATTACTTTAATAAATAAAAGTACGGTTTTTAAGCTAAATTAAACAAGATAATTGCTGAATTCTATATAAGCAAGAATCTAACTTATATTATTTTCTAATAAACTTTTTAAAGACTATATTATTTAAGTATATTTATTAAGAGTCATTATAACTAATAAATATAAATATACTAAATGTTTAATAATCACTACAGTTTAGTTTTTATAACTTATGTGGCGGAATAGGTAGACGCGTGGGACTTAAAATCTCATTCCTACGGAGTGCCGGTTCGACCCCGGTCATAAGTATTTAATTTAGTAGTTGATTTTAATACGCACTAGATGGATGCCTAGAATTTAAACTTCTTCGTAAACAAATTTACGATATCTATTTAGTAAATAACATATTGATACGTTTATGTATTGGAGATTAATAGATAAAGTTGGTAAATAATGAAGTGAAACATCATAGTAATTATTTAATAAACTCAATTGAGAATAGTATAACGGTGAGTAAATACTATAAGTTTTATTTAAATTAAAATTGAAAAATTTGGAAAAATTTACCATAGAGGGTGAAAGTCCCGTAAATTTATAATATATTATTATTCGAGGTGGTGGCTGAATGGTTAAAGCGGTAGACTGTAAATCTATTGGGATTCCCGTCGCCGGTTCGATTCCGGTCCACCTCAAAATTTAATTTAACACTAATAGCTAACATACCTCTAAGATACACATACCATAACAAGCCTAAAC